CTCAAGAATTTCGCTTAAATTCGAACCCATAGCTGATGATAGAACTAAAATAGATATTTTCTGTTTCCTACTTACACGAGCCCATATCCTTGCTTTTCTATCAATTTCTAACTCTAATCTTCCTCCCCAATCTGATATTATTGTGCCAGTATAGACTGAAATTCCGTTATGGTCCAACTCTGACCGATAATAGATACCGGGACTTTGCAATATTTGATTGATTACAATTCTGTATATTCCATTTACTATAGAAGTTCCCAGGGAATTCATTAGAGGAATGTTTCCAATAAAAATAATTTGTTCTTGGATATCCCTACTGTTTTTCCAAATTAATCCCGCGGATATATATAATTCTGAGGAATATGTAAGTGATTCATATACAGCATCTTTTTCTTTTATCGAGGGTTCTACCAATTGATATGTTTCAACAAATAACTGAAATTCAATTTCTTGATCTGTATCTTCCATTTTTGGAAACTTAAAAAGTTCTTCTGTTAAGCCCCGATCAATGAATCTACAAAATCCTTCAAATTGTATTTGATTCAATCCGGGTAGTGTAGACATTCCTTCATTCCCAACCCCAAGCATTTTCAATTTCCCCATTTATTTTATAGAAAATATCCCATGATTTGCTGTCATTCTTCATCGAATCACATGAATAGATTTAGCAATGATGGGATTTCTGGTCTTTTTACTTTACTGAATCACATGAAATTTTACCTAACTACGTATATGTAATACCTATTACTATTATGAAAACAGGAGATTTTATACTCAAATTGGAATTTGCAACAAAACAAACAAATAGAATCTAACTTGTAATCTAACTTGTAATATAAATCGAAACAAATTGATAAATTTCATCTAGACTTCGGGTATTTTTAAGAATCTTAAAACAAAAAATGAATTCTATTTATACTATTAGTTATAGTATGTTATTACATATTCTAATTAGATTGATACCCAAAAAAATGAATTCAGGATTTGCTCGGCTCCATGAGATAAATATATATAAAATTAAATAATCAGAAAAAATATACAATTTATTTTTTTTAGAATTTGAGAATACGATTGCAGTGCATAAAAAGACTTGGATTTAAAAGTATTAAACATGTATAGATCTAACTTCAGCTATAGCTATCTATATATGTCTCTTACTTTTTCCTATTTGTTCGGGACAGCACATGTTGTGTTAATTTATTTTTTCTATTCATTCATTAATCTATTTAATGAAAAATTGGCAAAAAAATGAAAGCACCAGAATTTATTGAAAATTCCCTATAATATAATAATATAAGTATTATATACGAATAAGATACCCGATTAGATAATATCTGTGTAACAATGAAAATTTATGTTCTGGGGTTGACATATATTAACTGTTGCTGTTATAATGGAAATTGAGAAGGATTATTAAAAAAATAATCCTTCTCAATTTCCATTTTTTTTTTTCTTTTGTGACTGAAAGGTATACGTTTGTTTTCAATAGAAAAAGCGGATTAAAGAAAACGGAATTTAGGATACAAACACATCAAAAAAATAATTTTAGAAACCCGTTTTTGGTTTTTTGAGAGTGAGAGGAGGAGGGGTATTCGGATATATTTTTTTGTATCATTTTGGCGGCATGGCCGAGTGGTAAGGCGGTGGACTGCAAATCCTTTTTCCCCAGTTCAAATCCGGGTGTCGCCTGATCGACAAGAGAATTAAAATAGTTTATTCCGTTTTGTTGATACAGAAAACTTTTTATTTTTTTCCAGCGCAAGCAAGTGTAGTAAAAGGGCTCTTGAGACTAGTTTGATGCTAAATTCTAAGCATCGGGAAGTTTGTTCTCTAAAATGTTGTAAATATTTTCGTCTCAGATTCAATGAAAAATTCATTAGAGGAGTCAAAAGGAATAGATCAATCTTGAAATGATAGTCCTTTTACTCCACTACTAGTGGAGTGTCCACCTACTTATTTTTTTTGGTCTTTAATTAGATTTCTTTTTTTTTATTAATAATAATAATTTCATTAATTAAATCCAATTCAAAAAGAATTTCTATTCTATTTCCATTCTAAGAAAAATAAAATTCTTTTTTTGTAATCTCTAGTAAAAGAATTTCAGAGGATGTTTTCGAATTGTTTTAGAGAATGAATCGGGAGACAATAAGGATTAGATCAAATGAAAATACGAGATGCAAATAAGAGTATGTAAAGAAATCTATCTTGATTCTATATTTTATACTTTTCACTTAATGAAAAAAGGGGGACAAAATAAAACATAGGTCTTTTTATTCGTACCTAGTAGTACGATTCATTTCCTTATTCCAAGGATATTTTTTATTTATGCTTAATTTAATATTTTTCAATTCTACTAGAAATCAGATAAGAACTTGTTAGATGTTCTAATTGGATGTTTGGTCAATGGTGTTATGACGGAATCTTTTTTTGACTCTGTACCAGCGATTCCACTATTATTATAAGAGAATCTAAAATTTTTAGTGAAAAATAAAAAAGAAAATAATACAAGAAAAATTAGTAAACAATAAAAATAAAATTTCTTCATATTGATAGAGATAGGAGACAAAATTTACATGGATATAGTAAGTCTTGCTTGGGCTGGTTTAATGGTAGTTTTTACATTTTCCCTTTCCCTTGTAGTATGGGGAAGAAGTGGACTCTAAGGGTACTACTAATTGAGTTAAATTGAGTTAAGGGATCAAAATGTCTCAATTGTTTTATAGCTGGGTTTTTCAATTTTTTAACTATTGAATTTTGTTATTTTATTAATTAATACTAATTAATAAAATGCAATTCTATCTGCATTTTGAAATTCTATTGTATTCCAGTGGTGTAATGTATTCTATATATAAATAGAATATTGAAAAAAAAAAAAAATACTCTTTAAATCAAACAAATATTTGAATTGTTCCCACCTTGCTGTCCCGGGAATACAGAATTCTTTTTTAGATTTCTATTTCGATGAACTGGTTACCACCAATCTTTTCTAAATATGAAAAACTTTTTCATAGAATCTCCGGATCAGTTGTCAATTATTTAATCAATTTAATCAATAAATTGAATACTAAAAAGATTATTATTATTTTTTTTAATTTACCGGGATTTTGAAAAGAATGTGAAATCCAAAAATTCAAATAAGAAGAATAAAAGTTTATTTTTGATTATTTCAGATTGATTGGAACCAATACAAATATAATAGATTAGATCAAACAAAGAAAAAATGTGGACGCTATGGAATTGACATTCCATAGATATCTATAGATATCTATAGATATATCCATAATATCCATATGAAAAGAAATTTATAGATTGGTCCGTCCATATTAAACCTCTTTTTTTTTTTAAGTAAAACATTCCATTTTTAACCTATCGTAATAGATAGTATAGTAGAAAGAAATAGATTTGATTTCTTTCTACTATACTATATGGATTTCATAGAATTCTGCTGATTGTAGTCTGATCATTTTTTTTTAAACAAAGACCCGAAATGGTAATCCTTTTTTCATTTTTTTTTTTTATTCAATCATTGTCATTGCATTGATAAGAAATCAGAAGTCATGTTTAAGTAAAATTAGTCACTTTGGCTTACCGTTTTTACGTAAATTATAAGTAAAAAGGCAGTAGGAACTAGAATGAAGAGTGCAGTAGCTATAAATGCGAGAATATTGACTTCCATAATCTCTATGTTTTCTTTCTCTTTAATTTCTAATAAATACTTCGGGATTTAATCCCATAGAAATGAAAAATATTTCGTCAGTAAATTCAATTTGATCTCGATGATAAAAAATCGGATCAATATCAAGAATAACAATATCTGAGCTATCAAATCAATTCATAGTCGAGAATTAAATAGTATAACATAGGAAGATCTTTTATCCATACAAAAAAAAAAAAAAATTACTTTCTAATAATTCCTTTTTCTTTCTTCGTTCGATTAAACTAAAAAAGGAACCCTGTTAGAAATGATATTTTTTTGTTATTTTTATTCCCTTTCACATACGAAATCAATTGATATTTTTTGGATTGGATTTGTATCCATCGGGACTGACGGGACTCGAACCCGCAGCTTCCGCCTTGACAGGGCGGTGCTCTGACCAATTGAACTACAATCCCAGGGAAAAAGTCGTATAGCATACATACATATTCTTACAATTTCATTCAAACCCTTTGTTTTTCTATTTGAGATTCGAACCCCTGTACTGTAACTGAAAGAGGCAGACTTATATTATATATATATTGATATTTTTATGGGTCTGCACTTTAGCGAGATCAACACGGATTACTCGCAATCCGTTTCTTATTGCTAACTTGATTGAAAAATAAATGAATCAAGGAAACAAAAAAGAGTCTTTTTTGTTTTTACTTTAATCCTTTTAATCCTTTCCTTAGACTTTAAACTTATAAATCCCGATAGGAGTTTTGCAAAATTAGAATTTGTGGAAAAACTATGTAATATGGAAAAAAGAAATAGCACTCGATATTTTATTCTTCTGTATGGGAGCCCATTGGTGATTTTCAGAGAACACCAAATGGGTTATATCATTTCATGGTGGATCGATCAGTAAATTTTTGGGCCGAGCTGGATTTGAACCAGCGTAGACATATTGCCAACGAATTTACAGTCCGTCCCCATTAACCGCTCGGGCATCGACCCAGGAAGAATCAATTTTAGTCTTTATTGATAATCCCTGATCAATTTCCTTTTGTAGTACCCTACCCCCAGGGGAAGTCGAATCCCCGTTGCCTCCTTGAAAGAGAGATGTCCTAAACCACTAGACGATGGGGGCATACTTGCCCGACCGCCATTCTACTATGTTCATAGTATGAACAGTTTTTTGAAATTGTCAATAGAATGGAATGATATGATTCGATCAGAAGGATCTTTCAATCTTTCAGAATTCCCGAAAATATCATTTAGATTTCTAAATTGGGCATTCCAATCACCAATCTATAATTCAACAAAAATAATGCGAAAGAAAACAAAAGAAAGAGATAATCCTTTTTGGGAATTATTTATTTTCTGGAATGGAACAGGCGCGGTATTAACACCTCATTTCTTTCACTTTCATTCAGTGTTAAGAAGATTTAATTAGGTATATTTCTATATCACACTAAGCCGGGAAATAAAAAAACGAGAATTAATCTAGAAATTGCGTAAAAAGGGATGGAGATCAATAAGAATTGGGTTGAGGGACAGGACAAATTGAACCTATATTTCACCGATTCGGTGAAATATTTGACTTAGTGGGTACGGTACATGTATCAATGAAATGAAATGAATTTCGTGTTATGATGAAGATGATTTCAATTCGAATCGGTTTTGAAAAAATCCATTCCATTGATATTTATCAAATTCAATATAAAAAAATTATTTTATTAACTATACTCGCTAGGTAAATCCAATTTATTGTTCGTTAATGAGTTGCTATGTACAAAAAATAGATCTATATATATATATAATTGGAATATATGCAGTAACAAATAGATGTACTAAAATCATCTTCATATTGGCTGGTTTCTTATTCGGGAATTGAGTCAAAAGGAGCCCCTTTAACTCAGTGGTAGAGTAACGCCATGGTAAGGCGTAAGTCATCGGTTCAAATCCGATAAGGGGCTTTTTTTTTTTTCAAAAAATGACAAAAGTAGTATTCCTATTTGAAGGAAGAATAGAGATATTTTTGATATTTGTAAGAAGTTTCTGTTTGTAATAAAATAAAAAAAACTAATGAATAGTTGAATTTCATTAAAAAATAGAATTTTTATTCTATTAAATTATTGTTATCATTCGAATAGAGTAAACTCATTCTAGTTAGAAAGTCAAATAGTATTCTTTTCTATATATATATATTTCTTTTTTTTAGAATGTACTATTTCCTTTAATCGTAAGCTATTCCTATTTTCTATTATTCCAATCAAAAAAAGGGAAAGATTCTAAAAAAAAGTAAGTGGACCTAACCTATTGAATCATAACTATATCCACTATTCTGATATTCAAATTGGATAGAAATGAAATTCGAACAGTGGATCTTTTTTGTTTTTAATACCTCTTTGGTTGGGACTCCGTACGAATCTGTCGATATTTCGGGTTAAATCTTATTGTTCCTAGGAATAAATTGCTACTCCTCTTCTCCACGCAGAAGGGATTATTCTATTCTAAGTTTCAACATACAAGTCATTTGACTTTAAAATAGCTTTTTTCCGAATACAAGAAAATAGAAAATTACATTTGTATTATTTCTTTAAGATATGATATATCTAAAAAAATAGAAAAATCCATTAAATCATGACTTCGAGTATCAAATATTTTATTTTCATATCTATGCATACGAGATTTTTAAAGCAATTAATGAATGAAACTTTCACTTAAAATCTATTATTTTTTTAATAAAACTCCATACAATATTAAAAAATCTGACAGATATAAAAAAATATTCGAATTTCTTACCTCGATCTGCAAAAAAGGTATACTTTGGAGTTTTATTAATCTGAACGAAAGAAAAATACAACAAAGAAGACAATAAAAGAAATAAATGTAAAATAGAAAGTAAAAATAGGATCCTATAGTAGTTTCCTAGACATACAAATTCGAAGAATATATAAAACTATTTTTTTTTATTTCACGAACAAGATTCAAGAATAATATTATTTGATAAAAGGAGAGTAGTATGTCTGAGGATCTGCTGGTAACAAGAGTGATAAAAGCTATCATTTGTTTCTGGAATAGTTATTTAAAAAATGGCTTTATCGGATTTACGAGTCATAAGACAATTCCCGCGTCATGACTTAGGGAATTTTTTACAATAGAAAGGAATCACCCAATTAAGTTAATGGATTTGACCTAGATTAAATATCAATTGACAAAAAAAGTATTTTTCTATTCGAAACCCAGTAGAAAAGAAGGGACAGTCTACGAGAAATCATATCATATATAAAATGAAAAAAGCCTCGAAGGTTCCATCCCTGAAAATGCTAGGGGGTGTTCGGAAATGGTTCAAGTAGTTGAATAGGAGGATCACTATGACTATAGCTCTTGGTAAATTTACCAAAGATGAAAATGATTTATTTGATATTATGGATGACTGGTTACGGAGGGACCGTTTTGTTTTTGTGGGTTGGTCCGGTCTATTGCTCTTTCCTTGCGCTTATTTTGCCGTGGGGGGTTGGTTCACAGGTACCACCTTTGTAACTTCATGGTATACTCATGGATTGGCAAGTTCCTATTTGGAAGGTTGTAACTTCTTAACTGCGGCAGTCTCTACTCCTGCTAATAGTTTAGCACACTCTTTGTTGTTATTGTGGGGTCCTGAAGCACAGGGAGATTTTACCCGTTGGTGTCAATTAGGTGGTCTGTGGACTTTTGTTGCTCTCCACGGTGCTTTCGGATTAATAGGTTTTATGTTACGTCAATTTGAACTTGCTCGATCTGTTCAATTGCGGCCTTATAATGCAATCGCATTCTCCGGTCCAATTGCTGTTTTTGTTTCTGTATTCCTGATTTAT